TAGGAGAAGAAGCACTACGTCTAGAAATCAACAACACGAAAACTTTGTTATGTTATAAATTATACTCCTTCCTTATCGAGACCGGAACTAAGAAGAATGGTTGGGCCAACAAACATCCATCTCGTTTGTATTTTGGATACCCGTATAACCATCGAAGACTGTTGAAGTGACGAATTCCTGGAATTTAAGGGGCGTGGGGGACAAAGAAATTGTTGAAGTTACCATTTTTTTATCTAGTATCAACCCATTTGATGGTAAAAAAGATCTTTTGCAGGAAGGTTGGCTAGAGATTTCTTGTAAAAACACTAGCCCCGCTCAGTCAATAATGAGAATATTTCAATCTTTTTTGATTCCATGTATTATTCTCATTATGCACATAAGGGAGGAGCCGTATGAGGTGAAAATCTCACGTACGGTTCTGGAACGGAGATTCTTTGAATCGAACAACGACCGTAACGGATGTCGGCTCAATCCGAAGGAAATTATGCGGAAGCTTTACAGAATTATTATGAAGCTATGCGACTAGAAATTGATCCCTATGATCGAAGCTATATACTCTATAACATAGGCCTTATCCACACAAGTAACGGAGAACATACAAAAGCTTTGGAATATTATTTTCGGGCACTAGAACGAAACCCGTTTTTACCACAAGCTTTTAATAATATGGCTGTGATCTGTCATTACGTGCGACTATCTCCACTATAGAAAGAAAAAAGGAAAGAGAAAAGAGCGAATCCGCTAGTAAATACTCGAAAAAATTACTAGAAAAAATAGGCTTTCTACATATGCATCGTCCAAAAAACGATTTTTATCAGCTGTAGCAAAGAAAGGAACTTCATAGAAGTCAAAATATGAAGAAATAGATATGCCTAGATACTTTATTCTATGGATAAAGGATCTAATTGATAGAGAAAGCACCGTAAAGATCAATTAGTGAGGTTTTGGGCCGATACAATAAGAACTGCTTACTTACTTATGTCATGATAGAAGATAAAAATTAGGAATCCATTTATGTAATAAAGTCGATCCCCTAAGGTATTGAGCAGCGGTGTAGCATCAGATCCCAAAGATAGTAAGTCTTTTCTTTATTATGAAGAAAAGACTTTTTCGAAGATTCTATATCAATTTCTCTATGAAACCGAGATAGTTACCTTTGATAAAATTCTAGCAATAGTGGCAATGCCTATGCTTTATTCTTCTGAAGGTGGGAGAAAAGATAAAACTAAAAAAAAACGGATTATTTATTATTATTAATAAAAATTCAAGTTTGAAACTCATGGAATTAACCTCTTTTGCTTTTGGTTAACCTGAGAAAAAAAAAAATGGGACACCACAAGAATTGAACGATGAGCCGTATGAGGTAGGAAACTCTCAAGTACGGTTCTAAGGGAAGGAATTGACCCGCCTATTCCGACCGGGGAGAACAGGCCATTCGACAGGGGGATTCTGAAATTGCGGAGGCTTGGTTCGATCAAGCCGCTGAGTATTGGAAACAAGCTATAGCGCTCACTCCTGGTAATTATATTGAAGCGCAGAATTGGTTGAAGATCACGAGACGTTTCGAATAAGAGCACTCTTTTTTTATTTATTATTTTCGAATTCTATTTTTTTTATATTGAATTGTTTGTTAGCTTCATCATTCATCAGTCAAATAAAAAGGATCATTTATCTGGTAAAAACAATCCAAGAATTTCATTATATCCTTTCTAAGATCATTTTCTATTTCGTTTGGTATTTCGCGAGTATAAAGGATACGCAGATAAAGTAGAGACTATATATTTCTTTTTCTGCTATTAAAACGAACTTCCGAATAATTAAATATAGATACTGGAATATTTCCTTAGTAATGAAATGACCAATACCTGTTCATGTACCTGTTCATGGAATTTAGAATAGAATTATAGAATAATAATTAATATAAATAATTAAATTAATATAAATAATTAAATAATAATTAATATAAATTATATAAATAATTAATATATATAATTAAATAATTAATATATATAATATATAATTAATATATATAATATAAATTAGAATTAATATATATAATATAAATAATTAATATATACGTGTTCTCTGTAATGTAAGACATAAAGTAGCGACGTCTAGAAACTTTGAATTGAGATATTAATAAATACACTAGACTAGGTTGCACAAAAAATGTTTTTTGCATCAATTTAAAGCCCGGAAAAGGTTGTAGAAGATTAAAAAGGTCCGTTGCGCGCCTCATGGCTATGTCATAATAGATCCGAACACTTGCCCCGGATCGACTTCCAGATCATAATTGCTCCAGTGAATAACTAAATAAAATAGATGGGAGATAGAAGAAAGAAAAAGAAACTAATTATAAAAAGAAACTAATTATAAACATCTCCCATAGATTCACTAATTACTTGACTATTGGCGGGTTTCTTTGGATGTGTTGTCCGGAAAGAGGAGGACTCAATGATTATTCGTTCGCCGGAACCAGAAGTCAAAATTTTGGTAGATA